ATGGGAGTTGCAATGGCTCTATTTGCAATATTTCTATCTATTATTTTAGAAATTTATAATTCATCTGTTTTACTGGATGGAATTTCAATTAATTAGTTCATAAAAACTATGAAGTCTTAGTTTTTCAATCAAAAAAGATTATTTTACTTATACTTACTTAATGCTTAAAATACTTCATACTTCAACTTAAAATTACCTAAGACTTGGATTTATAGACCATTCTGGCAGTTCGATCGTGAAATTTATTTGTTTCGATATTTCATTTCCGGAATATGAGCGTGTGACTTGTTATAATTGATCCTATTGATAATACAGAGAATGGACCTGTCATCTCTATCAAGATGATTCTACCTCGTCAGATATTTATTCTAGTCTCTGGAGCACGGACTATATAGAATAGATCAAGAAAAGAAATATTTGAACTATGATTCATACCTATTATTCAGACCTCGCAACCGGATTCAAAAAATGGAAATAGGTCTTTTATAAATCAAACAATTTTTTCCTTCATACTTCTTTTGACCGAAAGAAATCTCTTTCTCTAGATTTTTTTGAGTTATTACATTCATTAAAGAAGTGATGATCAAATGGTTTTTACTCAGAAAACCTTTGAGTTTAGCTTTGGTTTTCTTAAATCATCGTGGTTTTAGTATGAATCTGAGGTTTCAATTGATTCATAGGGTCTCAACAAGAGAATTCCTATAAAAAAAAAAGATAGGGAAGAGAAGATTCAAGAGGCCTGTCAGGATTAACATAAAGAAAGATGGATGAGCCAACTTGAGATTGTATTTCTTGGCATTATCATCACAAAGAAGAGATTCCGGATTTTTATTACTTCGTATCTTTTGGTCAAATCGAGTCAAGCGGCTAAGCCACAAGAAGTTTTAAACTCTCTATTCCATATCCGTTGAAACTAGTATTTGTGTGTTTCGGCTTGAGCCGTACGAGATGAAATTCTCATATACGGTTCTCAGAGGGGGAGTCTTTCTTGGGTTACCTATCTCAATAAAGTATATGATTGGTTCGAGGAACGTCTCGAGATTCAAGCGATTGCAGATGATATAACTAGTAAATATGTTCCTCCTCATGTCAACATATTTTATTGTCTAGGGGGAATTACACTTACTTGTTTTTTAGTACAAGTAGCTACGGGTTTTGCTATGACCTTTTACTATCGTCCAACTGTTACAGAGGCTTTTTCCTCTGTTCAATACATAATGACTGAGGCCAACTTTGGTTGGTTAATTCGATCAGTTCATCGATGGTCAGCAAGTATGATGGTTCTAATGATGATCTTGCACGTATTTCGTGTGTATCTTACGGGTGGGTTTAAAAAACCCCGCGAATTAACTTGGGTTACAGGGGTGGTTCTGGCTGTATTGACCGCATCTTTTGGCGTAACTGGTTATTCCTTACCTCGGGACCAAATTGGCTATTGGGCAGTAAAAATTGTAACAGGCGTGCCTGAAGCTATTCCTATAATAGGATCACCTTTGGTAGAATTATTACGTGGAAGTGCTAGTGTGGGCCAATCCACTTTAACTCGTTTTTATAGTTTACATACTTTTGTATTGCCTCTTCTTACTGCCGTATTTATGTTAATGCACTTTTCAATGATACGTAAGCAAGGTATTTCGGGTCCTTTATAGAGAAGGCAGATCATAGATATTTGTAATTTATCATATCGGGGAGGAACAAGAGTCTTTCATTGCTACAAATATGGATTATTGAAAAATAAGGCATGTTATTTGGATACTTCTATTCAACTCTGAAGTATTGTTTATTTGATACGAATCGAATAGTTGAAGTATATTTTCCTAAAAGAGGATGGATTATGGGAGTGTGTGACTTGAACTATTGATTGGTCCATGCAGATATATGATTTTATCCGCCACGTTGGAATTCACAACCCAATGTGTCTCCGCATCCAACCATCACGTAAGTCCCTTTATGTAGCATAGGATAGGCCGGTTCGCTTGAGGAGAATATTTTCTATGATCATACCCGAATCATGTCATGCATGAACAGGCTCCGTAAGATCCCTAGAATAAGTGATGTGGAATCCAATGTTCTATTTATTCCACTTTGTTTAATTTTTCTTTTTTTTTTAGTCATTTTCTTATAATTAATTGCTAGTATTAGTATTTCGTATTAATTTGATAGTAATCTTAGTAAGTTTTTTATAGTATGTAGATGCATTCATTTCCTCTGCATCGACCCTGATCTATGATACTATCGGAGTTAAATAAGGGATCTAAGGAAGCACAGGGGCTAGACTTTATTAGTAACAAGTAAAAACTTTGTATTTTTGTATGTAACACAATCGAGATGTTGTGGGGATAAAAACCAACCAAAAGACATGAATGAGACAATCCAAAAAGCACTTGATCATGATCAAATTTGTAAGCCTACTTGGATATTGAGCATTTCCTTGTTGCCAGAACTGAATTCTTTACAATGAATCGTTGCAACTCGGGGAAATGGAATTTGATAAATCTTTTCTTACATAGAGTCATTCTACATTATATATGTAGATATGTATGAAATATAGAAATATAGATATTCTATGGACCTAGGACCTATTTATGTTCTATGGATCTATTTCTGTAATTCTTTTGATTTTTGCTCGAGCCGGATGATAAAAAATTATCATGTCCGGTTCCTTTGGGGGATGGATCTACAATAATTCACCTATCCAAATAACAAAGAAACCTGATTTGAATGATCCTGTATTAAGAGCTAAATTGGCTAAAGGGATGGGACATAATTATTATGGAGAACCTGCATGGCCCAATGATCTTTTATATATTTTTCCAGTAGTAATTTTAGGCACTATTGCATGTACTGTGGGCTTAGCAGTTCTAGAGCCGTCAATGATCGGTGAACCGGCGGATCCGTTTGCAACTCCGTTGGAAATATTACCCGAATGGTACTTTTTTCCCGTATTTCAAATACTTCGCACAGTACCCAATAAGTTATTGGGTGTTCTTTTAATGGTTTCAGTACCCATAGGATTATTGACAGTACCTTTTTTGGAGAATGTCAATAAATTCCAAAATCCATTTCGTCGTCCAGTAGCTACAACAGTCTTTTTGATCGGTACCGCAGTAGCTCTTTGGTTAGGTATTGGAGCAACTTTACCTATTGAGAAATCCCTAACTTTAGGTCTTTTTCAAATTGATTAAACCGTTAAATACCACGACATAGGTATCTAAGGAAGATCCCCTTCTGGATCTTCCCTAGATACATCTATCTTATTATGATCTATTCTGCAAATATATGGACCGTGTCGAAGATTCAAAACTCATTCTATTCTTTTTTATTTCTAAAAACGAAAAAATGAAAAAAAAAAGTCCAATGGATTTAAAATGAAAACTTTTTCTTAGGTAAATTGATTGCAAAATGCTTCTGTAGAGTGCCCAATATCTGTTTTACATCTTCTATGCGAAAATCTTCCATTTTCATAAGATCTTCTTGACTGTAACTCAAAAGGTCCAATAATGTATGTATATTGGACCTTTTGAGACAATTATAGGTCCTGGAAGACAATTCTGATTGGTCAATAAAAATACATGTCAATGGAATTCCTTTTTTGTTTTTCTTAAGATTAGTGAATCTGTCTTGAAAGGAAAAAAGGGGTAGATTCCATCTGTTTTCATTTTCCTTGAAATTCATGTCCTCTTCCTCTGCATGTAGAAAAGGAATCAATAAATCAATCAAATTACGAGAAGCTTCATAAAGTGCTTCTTTAGGAGTTAAACTTCCATTCGTCCATATTTCTAGAAAGAGTATCTCTTGTTTTTCATTCCCATTCCCATAAGAATGAATACTATGATTCGCATTTCGAACAGGCATAGATACAATATCTATAGGATAACTTCCATCGTGAGAGTCATTTGTGGATTTCATACGATATCCGCGATCTCTCTTGATTTGTAATTCAATACACAAATCAATTGGTTCTGTCAGGTTAGCTATATGCTGTGTCGTGTCAACTATTTCTACAGAAGGTGGTGAGATGATATCTTGAGCTGTTATGTATTTTGGACCCCTGACGCAAATGGATGCGTCCCTAACTCCATAGAGATTACTTCTCAATACAATCTCTTTCAAATTTATTAAAATCTCATGTACTGATTCTTCAATACCCGCTATCGTAGAATATTCATGCAGCACATTTTCAGATTTTGCACGTGTGATATATGTTCCTTCTATTTCTCCAAGTAAAGCCCTTCGCATAGCAATACCTATAGTATAGGCTTGACCTTTCATAAGCGGGGACAGAACAAAACGACCATAATAAAGACGCTTGCTGTCTACTCTTGATTCAACACATTTCCACTGTAGTGTTCGAGTGGATCCTGCTACTTCTTCTCGAACCATACTATTATTTTTCTTTTCTTTATGATTATTGGATCAGATCATTGAATCATTTATTTCTCTTGGAATCTCTTGAATTCTTATTTCTACACACGTCTTTTTTTAGGGGGGCGACATCCATTATGCGGCATGGGTGTTACATCACGTACGAAACTTAATAGCATCCCATTTCTACGAATGGCTCGTAATGCCGCATCTCTTCCGAGACCTGGACCTTTTATCATAACTTCTGCTCGTTGCATACCCTGATCAACTAATGTACGAATAGCATTAAATGCCGCGGCTTGAGCAGCATAGGGTGTTCCTTTTCTTGTGCCTCTGAATCCAGAAGTACCTGCGGAAGCCCAAGAAACCACCCGACCTCGTACGTCTGTAACAGTTACAATAGTATTGTTGAAACTCGCTTGAACATGAATAACTCCTTTTGGTATTCTACGTTCATTCTTATTTGAACCAATACGTGCATTCTTACGTAAACCAATTTTTGCTATAGGTTTTGTCATATTTTATTAGATCATATTCATAAGAATAAAAGAAAGAAGAATCAGAAATCTACAGAAAGATACGGGGATATCCATTTCATATGAAAACGAATCCTTTCTTCTTTCTTTTTACATGTACATGGGTTTGAAAAAGTACTTGATTTAGAACTTGAGAAGGATTACCCCTGTCTCTGTTTATGTCTCGGATTGGAACAAATGACTATAATTCGCCCCCGCCTACGAATCAAGCGACATTTTTCACAAATTTTACGAACAGAAGCCCTTATTTTCATATTTATCATTCCTTACTTTCATTCTGAATCTATTTTTTTTTTTTGAACTTCTCATTCTGAATCTATTTTTTTTTTTTGAACTTCGAATTATATCCCTACAAAAAGGATGTTTAAAAGAATGATCTAATCGTTCGAATCTTTTTTGCGAAGTCTATAAATTATACGTCCCCTGGTTGAATCATAACGACTCATTTCGATTTTGACTCTATCTCCGGGTAGTATACGTATAAAACTGCGCCGGATTCTCCCTGAAATATAACCTAGAATTAGATCTTCATTATCTAACCGAACTCGGAACATACCGTTGGGAAGTGATTCAGTAATTAAACCCTCATGAATCAATTTTTGTTCTTTCATTCCAGGGAACCCCCTTTAAGTATCAACTAATAGAGGAAGAGTTCTATAATTCACTTCTCCTCTCTATTTTACAAATAGTAAGTTTGAGAGAAAATTAGGGTACCCCGGGAGAATCACCATATATAACACAAAATTTCTCCTCCAATTTTTTCTAGTCGAGCTTCTCGATCTGTCATTATACCTCGAGAAGTAGAAAGAATTACAATTCCCATTCCACCTAAAATCTTAGGAATTCGTTGATAGTTGGAATAGATTCGTAGACCGGGTCGGCTTATACGCTTTAAAATCATTTTATTACCTTTCCTAGTCTTTCTATGTCGTAAGGTTAAAACCAAGAAATCTTTTTTACTTTCTTGATGTTTTCGAACGTTCTCAATAAAACCTTCTCGTAAAAGTATTTTCACAATGTTTTTAGTGATATTAGTAGATACTATTTGAACTCTTCCCTTTTGATCTATGTCAGCATTTCTTATAGAAGTTATTATATCGGCAATAATGTCCCTACCCATGACGAACTATAGTTATTGGTGCCTCCTCATTTTGATATAATCAACATGCTTCTTTTTTGTTTTCTTTTTTATTGAATTTTTTTTTTGAAATTCTTCAATTCTAATAAAATTATTCTAAATCTCAAATATATGCATGAGACACAATCTATTAATCGGATCTCTTTCAGATATTTGAATATTCTATATTTCTATATTCTATTTTCTATATATAGAATAGATAGGATATATCCTATCTTCATCTATAAGACTTCGGGCGCTAATGAAACTATTTTAGTAAAATTCAACTGTCGCAATTCCCGAGCAATCGCACCAAAAATTCGAGTTCCTTTTGGATTTCCCTCTTGATCAATGATAACCGCTGCATTGTCATCATATCGTATTATCATGCCGTTGTCACGTTTGAGTTCTTTACACGTGCGTACAATCACAGCTCTAATTATTTCTGATCTTTCTAGAGGCATGTTGGGCACTGCTTCTTTGATTACAGCAACAATAACATCGCCAATATGAGCATATCGGTGATTACCGGTTCCTATGATTCGAATACACATCAATTCTTGAGCTCCACTGTTATCCGCTACATTCAAAAGGGTCTGAGGTTGAATCATATCATTTTTATTTGAATCTCTTATTTCAATGCAAGGGATAATGGAAAAAAGAAATATTGTCTGTCCAGAGATAAAGAAATCTGTGGTTGTTTTTTCATTCTCAATACTCCTTCCTTCTTCTTTTACTTTTGTTTACCTATCCTGAAATAACAAATTGAGTTCGTATAGGCATTTTGCATGCAGCTATTTCCATAGCAGTTTTGGCTACAGTTTCTGATACTCCACTCATTTCATAAAGTATTCGGCCCGGTTTAACAACGGATACCCAATATTCGGGGGATCCCTTGCCCGAACCCATACGTGTTTCTGTAGGTCTTACAGTAACAGGTTTGTCGGGAAAGATACGTACCCATATCTTTCCACCACGACGTGCATATCGTGTCATTGCTCTTCGCCCTGCTTCTATTTGTCTAGCTGTGATCCAAGCAGGTTCAAGTGCCTGAAGAGCATATCTGCCAAAACAAATATGATTGCCTCGGCAAGATATTCCCTTCATTCTACCTCTATGTTGTTTACGAAATCTGGTTCTTTTGGGGTTATAGTTGATGGTTGTTTCTGAATTCCATCTCTACTGCAGAGCCGGACATGAGAGTTTCTTCTCATCCAGCTCCTCGCGAATGAAATGATTCAAGAATATTAAATATACACATGTATTTATGTATTTCATTCTATCAAAATGAAAAGAAAGAATATACTAATCTTTTTTATATTGAATTTGTTACATAGGTAACTTTATATATAACTAACTAGATAACTAGGTGTATTTGTTTATATATAATGCTTCTTTCTTTTATCAAGATTTCTAAAGTATTTGACTTTACCTCTATTGAAATTGAATCACACCAATAAAGAAAATCCTTAAATGAAAGAAAAATGAAAAATAAAGAAAGGTTTCGCGGGCGAATATTGACTCTTTCCTCCTTCATTTGTAGGATCAATCCATGACCATTCAGAAGAAATCCATTTTTTCTTGGTTCATTTCGCCATCCTACCCAATGAATCATTAGGATTGATTCGTTTTCAAGAAAATCCTATGTAGTCACAGGTTCCATCGTTCCCATAGCTTCTCCATTAATGTTTAGGCCTGAACTCTGCAATGGAGCTCTCAACAAAATCTCTTATTTGTTTCCGAGTCAATCTCCTCAGTTTTTCTTAACCCGAAGCTCGATTCAATTATTCTCTATTTTCTATTCTTTATATTCTTATTTGAATTTCTTTTATTTTATTTATTATTTATTCTATTTTATTATATGTTTCTATACTTCTTTCTATTTTATTCTTTGTATATATACTTCTTTCTATTTTTGTCTTTGTATATTTCTTATTCTATTGTATTGTAATTGTATATTTTGTATTTTTATTTTATATTGATGTTGATGCTTTATAACACTGCCTTTTTTATGGGGTAATTTTTCATAAACCATACATATGGGAATCCTATATCATTGAGATCTTTATTCTCTCTTTCTATCATCCTTCCATTTTTCCACATCCCTTTTTTTTTTTCACAATTCATAATCAGATTTCTTTTTTATGAAAGGAATTTCAGTTGCTACAATGCTACAACTATATGATCGATTCAGTCATATAGTGACTGTTTCTTGGGATCTCGACAATACGAAGCAATAAGTTGGTTATTAGTTTTGAGTTTCTTTAGTTTTGATAGTTACTAATACTAAGTTTATAGTGGGGTTAGCCTGTTTTTTTCAATCTCAATTCTAAAGAAAAAACTAACGAGTCACACACTGAGCATAGCAATTATACTAAAATCTAAATTAAATTTAAATAAAGGGTAAATCAAATTTTTATTCAACCTTATAGAATTAGAATTGTTCGTTTTTCTTTGATTAAGAAAAAAAGAAAAAGAAGAAAATAGTTTATAAATTTTTTCTATTGATGACCAGAATGGCGAAATAAATAAAGGTCCATTCTTCTTCTTTTTTCTTTTCTTATTCTTGGTTTACAAATATCCAAATTTTTATGCCTAAGACTCCATAGATAGTTCTAATTGTATGGGAACAGTGATCAATTTTAGCGCGAATTGTTTGTAAGGGAACCCTGCCTTCTCTGATCCATTCGACACGTGCAATCTCTTTTCCGTCGATACGCCCTGCAATTTGCACTTGAATCCCTTTTGTACCCGTTTGTTCAGTTAATTCAATAGCTTTTTTCATTGCCTTTCGAAATGAGACTCTATTTTTTAATTGTAAAGCTATATATTCTGCAAGAATATTAGGTTGTCCATAAGGCTTTTCAATTCTTGTGATAGCAATGTTGAGTCTCCGGTTTACAGAATGAAATTCTTTTTGTACATTCATCTGTAATTCTTCGATTCCCCGTGTTCGTCCTTCTATTAATAAATTGGGAAATCCAATATAGATTATGACCTGAATCAAATCTATTCTTTTTTGAATTACTATATAAGCAATTCCTTCGAAACCTGAGGATATTCTCTTATTTTTTTTTACATAGTCCTTAATACAATTCCGTATTCTTTCATCTTCTTGTAGACCCTTGGAAAAATTCTTTGGTTTTGCGAACCAAAAAGAATGATGACTTTGAGTTGTTCCAAGTCTGAAACCAAGTGGATTTATTTTTTGTCCCATATTTTTCTATTATTTTTCCATCCATTTTTTTTCTAAATAGGAATCTAAAATTTCGATTTTTCTTTTAAAAAAATCTTTATATGACAAGTGGTTTTTTTTATCAGATAACTACGCCCTCGAGCCCGGGGTCTTAACTTTTTCACAATAGCACCTCTATTGACTTCAGCTTTACTAATAAATAAATCAGCTTCATTCAAACCCATATTATGACTAGCATTTGCTGCTGCAGAATAAACTAATTTTAAAATTGGATAAGATGCCCTATAAGGCATTAGTTCCAATATCATGAGTGTTTCTTCATAAGAACGTCCGCGAATCTGATCAATTACTCTTCGTGCTTTGAAAACAGACATACATATATGTTGAGCTAACACTTTTGCTTCTCTATCCGAATTTTCGTTCTTTATCATAAAAGTTCTCCCCCGCCAATGAATGATAAGTGCCTAGGTGAAGTATAGTATAAGATAAGTCAGAAAAGTGAGTATATTAGTATACTAGAAAAAGAAAGATACCTATACTCTTACTATAAGATAAAGATACTATAAGATAAAGACTCTGAAGTCTAAAGACTATTAGAAAGACTATTAAGATAAGGCTTTTCACATGAATACTTAGTAGAACGACTAACGACGAGATTTATTATCGTTTCTCGCGTGTCTCACGAAAGTTAGAGTAGGTGCGAATTCTCCCAATTTGTGACCGACCATACGATCTGTGATATAAATAGGTAAATGTTCCTTTCCATTATGAATAGCGATTGTATGGCCAATCATTGTGGGTATAATGGTAGATGCCCGAGACCAAGTCACTATGATTTCTTTCTCCTCCCTCCTGTTGAGTTTTTCAATTCTTCCCGCTAAATGATTAGCTACAAAAGGATTTTTTTTTAGTGAACGTGTCACGGCTGATTACTCCTTTTTTTCCATTTTTTAAATTGGCATTCTATGTCCAATATCTCGATCTTAATCTGAAGTATAATGATGAATGGAAAAAAGAGAAAATCCTTTAGCTAGATAAGGGAAGGGGCGGATGTAGCCAAGTGGATCAAGGCAGTGGATTGTGAATCCACCATGCGCGGGTTCAATTCCCGTCGTTCGCCCATCACATGATTTCCAATTCCAAAGATTCCATTTTCAATGTTTCTATTTACGGCGACGAAGAATAAAACTATCACTATATTTTGTTCCTTTTCCTACTTCTTCTTCCAAGCGCAGGATAACCCCAAGGGGTTGTGGGTTTTTTTCTACCAATTGGGGCTCTCCCTTCACCGCCCCCATGGGGATGGTCTACAGGGTTCATAACTACTCCTCTTACTACAGGACGCTTACCTAGCCAACACTTAGATCCGGCTCTACCCAAACTTTTTTGGTTCACCCCAACATTACCCACTTGTCCGACTGTTGCTAAGCAGTTTTTGGATATCAAACGGACCTCCCCAGATGGTAATCTTAATGTGGCCGATTTACCCTCTTTTGCAATCAGTTTCGCTACAGCGCCTGCTGCTCTAGCTAATTGTCCACCCTTTCCAAGTGTGATTTCTATGTTATGTATGGCCGTGCCTAAGGGCATATCGGTTGAAGTAGATTCTTCTTTTTTCTCAATCAAAACCCCTTCCCAAACCGTACAAGCTTCTTCCAAAGCATACGGCTTTCTAGATGCTTCTTCCAAAGCATACGGCTTTCTAGATGTATATGATGATATCTAGACAGATGGATCTTATATGAATCGTATGATGAAGTACCACATGAGTGGATATATAGGAATCCAAATCTGCCGAATATAGGAATCCAAATCGCCGAATCACTCATGTTATGATCTTCTACATCCTAGGTATCCCCGTTCCGTCATCTGGCTTATGTTCTTCATGTAGCATTCAGACCGGATGACTCTATGAAATTACGTCGATACTTCCACATATTACGGGTAACGTAGGAGACATCTCTATTTTTCCCCGGGGGTCTTTCTAATTACCACTGCTTAGCTTTCAATTCGCCTCTGACCATCAAATTAAATGTGAATAACCCGTCCTCCTCTCTTTGAAACAAGGGGCGCTTCCGGTTCTGTGCGCGCTTCAAACAATTTTGTCTTCTCCATATTACCATATCTCTAGAGTCAATAATTTTCTATGAGGAACTACTGAACTCAATCACTTGCTGCCGTTACTCAACAGTTTTCTGTTGAGGTCTATCCCGTAGAGGTACTCCGATTGGATCAGTGATCGATTCCTAGGTTTCGTCGTAAACCTAATTGGTTACTTCCAATTACGTAAATCAATAGTTCAAACCGCACTCAAAGGTAGGGCATTTCCCATTGATATAGGAACTTCTGTACCAGAAACAATGGTATCTCCAATTATAGCCCCTCTGGGATGTAAAATATATCTCTTCTCACCATCCCCATAGTGTATGAGACAAATGTATGCATTTCGATTAGGGTCATATTCTATGGTTACGATTCTACCAGATATCTCTTTTTCATTCCGTCGAAAGTCGATTTTACGGTATAGACGCTTATGACCTCCCCCTCTATGCCCTGCGGTAATGATCCCTCTGGCATTACGACCTTTACCACAACGATGCTGTCCATAGATCAAATTATTTCGTGGATTGGATTTCACTTGACTGTCTACGGCTCCATTGCGTGTGCTCGGGGTAGAAGTTTTGTATAAATTTCTTGCCGTGTTATTAAGTCTTTTGCTTTAAGTTCTTTTCTCTATAAGAGGTGGGATAGAATAACCCGGTTGAAGCGTAATGATCATACGTCTGTAATGATCATACGTCTGTAATGCATTGTATGTCCCATCCTTCTACCCTTTCCCGGGAGTCGATGACTATTCATAGCTATTACCTTGACACCAAAGAAGAGTTCGACCCAATGCTTTATTTCTGTCCTAGTTGATCCTGATTCGACATTAGAAGTATATTGATTGTTCCCCAATAACCGAATACTTTTTTCTGTAAATACTGCATATTTGATTCCATCCATAAATCCATTTTCTTCCCTATGAGTTCCAGTATCGATAAGAATTATAGTTCTTACTGTTCATATGTTATGGTATGAATATACCATACCAATTCGCTATGTATGGATGATGAGATTCCATTGATACAGAGCCAATTCCAATAGACTTATTGAATGTTCCCATTGGCGTGCATCCAGCAGGAATTGAACCTACGAATTTGCCAATTATGAGTTGGGCGCTTTAACCATTCAGCCATGGATGCTTAACAGGGATCATCGTACATCGTGAATAACCAAATTCCAATTGAAATGAAATCTTTAGGAGGAATCAATGAAACGACATCAATTCAAATCCTGGATATTCGAATTGAGAGAGATATTGAGAGAGATCAAGAATTCTCACTATTTCTTAGATTCATGGATCAAATTCGATTCAGTGGGATCTTTCACTCACATTTTTTTCCACCAAGAACGTTTTATGAAACTCTTTGACCCCCGAATTTGGAGTATCCTACTTTCACGTGATTCACAGGGTGCAACAAGCAATCGATATTTCACGATCAAAGGTGTAGTACTGCTTGTAGTAGTGGTCCTTATATCTCGTATTAACAATCGAGAGATGGTTGAAAGAAAAAATCTCTATTTGATGGGGCTTCTTCCTATACCTATGAATTCCATTGGACCCAGAAAGGAGACATTGGAAGAATCTTTTTGGTCTTCCAATAGAAATAGGTTGATTGTTTCGCTCCTGTATCTTCTTCCAAAAAGGAAAAAGATTTCTGAGAGTTGTTTCATGGATCCGCAAGAGAGTACTTGGGTTCTCCCAAGAAAGAAAAAGCGTATCATGCCTGAATCTAACCGGGGTTCGCGGTGGTGGAGGAACCGGATCGGAAAAAAGAGGGATTCTAGTTGTCAGATATCTAATGAAACCGTAGCTGGAATTGAGATCTCATTCAAAGAGAAAGATAGCAAATATCTGGAGTTTCTTTTTTTATCCTATACGGATGATCCGATCCGCAAGGACCATGATTGGGAATTGTTTGATCGTCTTTCTCCGAGGAAGAAACGAAACATAATCAACTTGAATTCGGGACAGCTATTCGAAATCTTAGGGAAAGACTTGATTTGTTATCTCATGTCTGCTTTTCGTGAAAAAAGACCAATTCAGGGGGAGAGTTTCTTCAAACAACAAGGAGCTGGGGCAACTATGCAATCCAATGATATTGAGCATGTTTCCCATCTCTTCTCGAGAAACAAGTGGGGTATTTCTTTGCAAAATTGTGCTCAATTTCATATGTGGCAATTCCGCCAAGATCTCTTCGTTAGTTGGGGGAAGAATCAGCACGAATCGGATTTTTTGAGGAACGTCTCGAGAGAGAATTGGATTTGGTTAGACAATGTGTGGTTGGTAAACAAGGATCGGTTTTTTAGCAAGGTACGGAATGTATTGTCAAATATTCAATATGATTCCACAAGATCTATTTTCGTTCAAGTAACGGATTCTAGCCAATGGAAAGGATCTTCTTCTGATCAATCCAGAGATCATTTCGATTCCGTTAGAAATGAGAATTCAGAATATCACACATTGATCGATCAAACAGAGATTCAGCAACTAAAAGAGAGATCGATTCTTTGGGATCCTTCCTTTCTTCAAACGGAACGAACAGAGATAGAATCAGATCGATTCCCGAAATGCCTTTTTGGATCTTCCTCCATGTCCTGGCTATTAACGGAACCTGAGAAGCGGATGAATAATCATCTGCTTCCGGAAGAAATCGAAGAATTTCTTGGGAATCCTACAAGATCAATTCGTTCTTTTTTCTCTGACAGATGGTCAGAACTTCATCTGGGTTCGAATCCTACTGAGAGGTCCACTAGAGATCCTAAATTGTTGAAGAAAAAACAAGATGTTTCTTTTGTCCCTTCCAGGCGAGCGGAAAAGAAAGAAATGGTTGATATATTCAAGATAATTACGTATTTACAAGATACCGTCTCAATTCATCCTTCGGAACCAGATCCGGGATGTGATATGGTTCCGAAGGATGAACCGGATATGGACAGTTCCAATAAGATTTCATTCTTGAACAAAAATCCATTTTTTGATTTCTTTCATCTATTCCATGACCGGAACAAAGGGGGATACGCGTTACGCCACAATTTTTTTGAATCAGAAGAGAGATTCCCAGAAATGGCGGATCTATTCACTCTATCAATAACCGAGCCAGATCTGGTGTATCATAGGGGATTTGCCTTTTCTATTGATTCCTACGGGTTGGATCAAAAAAGATTCTTGAATGAGGTATTCAACTCCAGAGATGAATCGAAAAAGAAATCTTTATTGGTTCTACCTCCTCTTTTTTATGAGGAGAATGAATCTTTTTCTCGAAGGATCAGAAAAAAATCGGTCCGGATCTACTGCGGGAATGAGTTGGAAGATCCCAAACTAAAAACAGCGGTATTTGCTAGCAACAACATAATGGAGGCAGTCAATCAATATAGATTGATCCGAAATCTGATTCAAATCCAATATAGCACCTATGGGTACATAAGAAATGTATCGAATCGATTCTTTTTAATGAATAGATCCGATCGCAACTTAAAATATGGAATTCAAAGGGATCAAATAGGAAATGATACTCTGAATCATATAACTATAATGAAATATACGATCAACCAACATTTATCGAATTTGAAAAAGAGTCAGAAGAAATGGTTTGATCCTCTTATTTCTGGAACTGAGAGATCCATGAATCGGGATCCTGATGCATATAGATACAAATGGTCCAATGGGAGCAAGAATTTCC